GATATGTACATAAGAGAGAGACCCGTCTCGGTATCTGGGTAACAATTTTTGTTTTGGGGTTTACATATAGACATATATGTTGTTATAATTGAAATTGAAAAGTATTTTTTATTGAAAAAAAAAAACGAGATTAGTCATAAATCGGTCATAAATCAATTTTCTTTTTACATTCAAAATTTTCTTTTTACATTCAAGGAAATAAAATTTTATCTCCGATAAAAATTGAAGAACCATTCACTAATTTTAATTTAAAGACTAATTTAAAGTAAATTGTTAATGGTTCCGATTTGCCCTGAATTTTGCAGTCTGTCGCCAGAATTTGACTCTCAATAGAAAAGAAACGAGAAGGGAAATTATTAAATGATGTATATTTTGAGATCTAATAAATCGAAGAAAATAATAGAAACCAGATCAAAAAAAAGGAATGTGTTTTTGAGGATAAGTACAATGGGATTCAAGATAAAAAAAAGAGTTAGTATTAGAAATAGAATATGGATAATATTTTTATCCATTTTATTTTAGATCTAATTTGGCGGCATGGCCAAGTGGTAAGGCGGGGGACTGCAAATCCTTTATCCCCAGTTCAAATCCGGGTGTCGCCTGATCAATCAAATATTTTTGATTTCTTATTCTGCCGATTTAATTCGATGAATTATTGCTCCGCAAGAAGCGGAGGCAAAGAACTAAGTGGACGTGTCAATACTTGATTTTTATAAACTATAGCATAGGTTTTAGAAAAGACTGTAACTTTTTTTCTTAAAATCTGAGTCTAGCCCAAACCAAATCGGCGGTAATAGGGATGAAGCAAAAACCTCAATTATTAATTTAATGATTGGTAATGATTGATTCTCACCATTTATTTCAAAAAATTTTGAAATAAATGGTGAGAATCAATTCCATTCTGGAATAATGATGGGGAAAGGCTATGAGTGCTCAGACATACAATCATAATAATTCAATCAGAATAGTTGGTCGACTCTTATAGTATAGAGTAAAGAAAGGTAAAAAAAAAAAAAAAGAATATATGTATGTAGTAATAGTGGCAGTGGGTTCTACCAATTCTTTCATAGAAAGACAGTAAGCTTAGATCAAATAGAAAATAGAGGTATCTGATATATAGTTGTGTATAGAAAAGGCGCGTGTATCATCTTGTACTTAATACTTCCTGATTCTACCGGAAATCTTAAAATATTGAAACTTGTTGCAAATGTATTCATTGAATTGATTTGGTTCATCAATAGTCTTAAGTCAGAATCCTATTTTGACTCTGTGCCATTGATTCCACTATGATTATTAAATAATAATCGAATAATTCTTTCATAGAAATAAGGGACATAATTCACATGGATATAGTAAGTCTTGCTTGGGCTGCTTTAATGGTCGTCTTTACATTTTCCCTTTCACTTGTAGTATGGGGAAGGAGTGGACTTTAGTGCTGTGGACACTACAAATACTAAATTGAGTAATCGATTGCTCAATCGAACTGTATTAATTCTTTATTTATCGTTTTGCGAAGCCTTGCCTTAAAAAAAAGTATTCAAAATTCTACTGGAATAGAGTAATAAATCATTATCATAATTGTATTTTGCAACTCAAATCTACGCATAATAGAAGATTCTTCCCAAACTAATTTTGACTAATTAAACTAATTTTGACTAATTATAGTCTATATATTTTTTTTTTCTAAATATTATTTTCTTTCCACTGTAAGCGAAACGATTAGTGATTGTCCAAAGAGGTCCTACACATAATAAAATTAGATCTTTCTTCTGTTAGGCTATTTACATATCACACATTTCACATTTGTTTTAAACTTCTAGAAATTATACTTTTTTGACTCATCTCATGTTTTGTTTAAACATGAAAAACGGCCAGGTTTACTCTAACCCCTTTTCTTTTCTAAATTAGAAGAAGTTATCATATAACTACGCGGATCATCCATTAATTGTTCAATCAATGACTTCTTTAGATGAAAAAAAAAGAAATAGAATTAAAGTTTTATCTTATCTATATGTACATCTACTATATACATATTGTAATTTTATCTATATGAAGCCTATATTAATATTAGTATACAATACTAGCTAGTGTGGTAGAAAGAACTATAAATTATAGTTCTTTCTACCACACTAGCTTAGATACTTAATAAGCTACTTCTGTTCTGATTCCAGCTCAGCGCAATCATTTCATTTAAGACTTAGAGTTTTAATTCTTTTCTTTCATTTCTTGAATCATTGAATTGAACTGCTAAGAATAAGAACTGATAATTCAAGTTTCATTCAAATTAATCATTTTGGCTAACTGTTTTTACATAGATGATAAGTAAAAAAGCAGTAGGAATTAGAATGAACAGTGCAGTAGCAATAAGTGCGAGAATATTGACTTCCATAATCTACATTTTTTTTTTTCGCAATAACTTAACTCGGGATCTAATCCCATAGAGATGATAAATTTGATTCCTGTAAATTCAATGGGATGAATTGTATCTTGATGATACTGAATCAGATCAATATTATGAATAAAAATTTCTGATCTATCAAATCAATTTCTCTTGAATAGTATAACAGAGGGAGATCTTTTATCCATACAAAAACCATTTTTGATTAGATCATAAATACCTATCATTAGGTTTTCATCCTTTTTCCACTTGTTCTTTTCTATAACCTATCATCTTATCTTCCTTATACAATTCTTCTACTTATACATATACATAGGATTTTGTATATAGAATTATAAGGTATTATATAACCGGTATTTTCTAGGGCATACAGAGAGCCAAACAGTATAAGTATAAGTGAGATGTAAAAAAGGTAAGGTTAAGTCTAAAAAATCGACTATTCAAGCTTTACCTTTACTAAGAATAAGAAAGGAGCCTTGCTTGGTTTTGTTGGTCTTTTATTTATATGTTATTAGTATACTCTTTGTTGGATTGGAGTTGGAACGTATACATCAAAAATTCAATATAAAATTGGAATGAGAATGAAATAAATTGTTTCAAATCAGTAGTCATAATTGAGGCTAAAAAAAAAATGTAGATTTAGAAAAGAAAGATGTGCTTTAACCTAAAAAGTACTTTGCCAGAGAATTAAATTATATTAAGATTAAGTTCATTGTGTATTATATAATACAAAATAAAAATAAACAAAGATATTTTGTGTCTGTACCCCCCCCAAAAAATCTGGGCACTCTATTCCATTTCATTGATCAAGAGCAGAATGATTGAAAAAAAAAAGAGTATTGGTATGGTATCTCTTAAACTTTAAATACTGAATATAGCAATAGTACCAATTGTACTAAATCTACATATATTTTTCCTTATCAATTAGTACTAGGGGAAGAAAAGGAACTTCCCATATTTATCCGATGAGACATGCGAAACAAAAGAAATAATCTCCGCGGCGCGAATTTGTTTGATTCTATTTTGCTCTTCGTCTTCCCTTTCGCAAAAATAGAGAAATGAATTTCTCAATTCATGAGATCCTAGTTCGGGACTGACGGGGCTCGAACCCGCAGCTTCCGCCTTGACAGGGCGGTGCTCTGACCAATTGAACTACAATCCCGGCGAGGTGTATAGCATACATATACTTAGGATTTCATAAGAATATTCTACATAAACACGGGCTTTAGCGAGAGTGAGACAGAGGATTTCATAAGAATATTCTACATAAACACGGGCTTTAGCGAGAGTGAGACAGATTATTAGTAACTACGGATTATTAGTAACTAGTGATTTTTAATTTTATTGTTAAATATAAATAATAAATCTTTCAATGAAATGAAAAAAAATAGATAGAGAAAAATTTTTCTTTATTTCTCTACGAAGCAGGCATTACCCTTTCTTTTCTATAGGATAAATTAATTATATCCTACTCATGGGGCGGTGAATTCTTGGGCCGAGCTGGATTTGAACCAGCGTAGACAGTCGTCAACGAATTTACAGTCCGTCCCCATTAACCGCTCGGGCATCGACCCAGGAAGAATTCTTTCTATGCTTATTGATAATCCGTGATCAACTTCCTTTCGTAGTACCCTACCCCCAGGGGAAGTCGAATCCCCGCTGCCTCCTTGAAAGAGAGATGTCCTGAACCACTAGACGATGGGGGCATATCCGCCCGACCGTCATCATACTATAATGATAGTATGAATAGTTTTTTGGAATTGTCAATATAATCTAATGGTATGGCTAAATTCGAACAGTCTTTTTATATTCTGATTCTATAGGATTTGAATTGAACGTTTTTTTTTTTTTTTTCTTCAATTTTAACTAAATAGAATTTATTTTTCCATTATGAGTCTACTACATATATATATATATACATATATGCAGTAGACTCATAATGGAAAATGGCTAAGTCATTAATTGAACAGGCCCTTTTAACTCAGTGGTAGAGTAACGCCATGGTAAGGCGTAAGTCATCGGTTCAAATCCGATAAAGGGCTTTTTTCATGAAACTCGAGTCTTTGTCTTCGTTTTTCATCGGAGAATACAGATATTTTGGATAGTAAAAAAAAAGGCAAACACCATTGTATTGTAATATTTATAATATAATGAGTTCTTATTATTTTATTTTGAGTTCTAATTAAAAAGTTGAACATTTAATTATTATTATACTGACTAATTGAACTTAATGGGTGGTGGCTTCTACCCTGTAGTGACATAATAGTCCTCTTTATATCTTATTATTATTTATTTAAATATTCCAGGAGACATAATATAAATGTTCTAGATATCCAACCCCTATTTATTAATCACAAACCAAAATATTCCTACTTCCCTATTGTTCCTACCAAACCTACCATAAAAATGGTAACTAAAAAAAAAGTAAGTGGACCTGACCCATTGAATCATGACTATATTGGCTATTCTGATATTTAAATTCGATATATATTAAATTGTAGAAGTAGAAAGCGGGTTTTTGATTTCCTTTTTTTGTTTCTTAGATCACAAAAGACAAGAATTTGTCGATATTTATGATTTGATTTTCTTGTTAATGGACGCT